AAAGTAAAGGAATACTTTGTTGGGACTCATAAAGGATTTACTTGTCTATATATCGTCCCATTCGATCTTTTAGGTCTCTACTCACCTCGATGGTCATGCTTATACCACGATATCCTTTGAAGCATATATGGGATATATAAACTCCTGTAACCATGCCATATTTACTTGCTTCAACAGAATCGCTCTCTCAAAGAAATGGAATGGTTAATTTAATTCCACGAAGCAAGTATTTTGTTTTCACGAGGTATAACTAGTAATTCCTATTTATCTGTTACGGGAATCGACCATGGATCAATTCCCCTTTTGTTGTTTGTTTGGAAGTATTGAATACACCCAACATTCTGAGCTTCATGTTAGTCCTTCCAAGACACATGTCAGAACGGGGACATCCCAATAATCAGATTGAATGGGATGACAGTTTTCGAATCTGTAAAATGCAAATTTTGATCAAATCACACATCACAGTATACTAGGCCTTCTAATTCCTTAAGGGGTTTATCTAAAAGATTCGCGATATAACTAGGAAGACGTTTCAAATACCACACATGAGTCGCCGGGCATGCGAGTTTGATGTATCCCATTTGATATCTTCGTATCCGAGAATCAACAAACTCCACCCCGCATTGTTCACAAAACTTCGGGTCTTCTTTTTCAGCCCCAATCACTCGATAATTTCCACAAGCACAAATTCCACTTTTTATAGGTCCAGAGATTCTTTCACAAAACAATCCATCTTTTTCCGGTTTATTGGTTTTGTAATGAAAAGTATACGGTTTTGTCACCTCACCAATTATCTCTCCATTAGGTAGTATTTTGGTAGCCCAAGCCCTTATTTGTTGAGGAGAAACTGGTCCAATTCGAAGTTGTTGATGTTTATACTGGTCGATCATAGAATAGAAATTCTGATTCATTCAGATCAAGCTTCCTTCCTATTAATCTGGAAATTCTTTTCAGATACGAGGAAATGATTCAGTTCCAGAGCCAAAGATCGTAGTTCTCGAACGAGCAATCGAAAGGATTCTGGAGCATCTTCGGGGTTAGGTACTGTTCCTCCAACAATTGTAGCACCAAGTACCTCTTGACGAGCTCTAATATGATCAGATTTATAAGTAAGCATCTCTTGTAAAATATGAGCAACACCAAATCCCTCTAGAGCCCAAACTTCCATTTCTCCTACTCGTTGTCCCCCTTGTTTGGCCCTTCCTCTAAGGGGTTGTTGTGTAACAAGTGCGTAATGTCCACTGGAACGCCCATGGATTTTATCATCAACTTGATGGATTAATTTCAAGATATAGGGTTTTCCTATTAGAACAGGTTGTTCAAAAGGATCCCCCGTTCTTCCATCAAATATTCTGCTTTTTCCCGGATACTCGGGTTCAAATACCCATGGATTTTTTGTTTGCTTACTGGCTGAATATAATTCAGAAAACACTAGTTTTCTCGAAGCCTCTTGCTCATATCTCTCATCAAAAGGTGCTATTCTATAATGTCTTTTTAGCAGATCCCCCGCTAACCCGAGTGAGCATTCAAATATCTGTCCTACATTCATTCGTGAGGGTACTCCTAATGGGTTGAAGACCATATCAACAGGTGTTCCATCTTGCAAATAGGGCATATCTTGCCTAGGCAAAATTTTGGAAATGATACCTTTATTCCCATGTCTTCCGGCTACTTTATCACCTACTCTGATTTCACGTTTTTGTGAAATATATACACGAATCATCTCTGGATTATAAATGGAACCACCCCTTTTCTGAATCCATCTCACATCAATAACTCGGCCCCTTCCACCTATAGATAATTTTAGAGAAGTTTCTTTTGCAGTGGATACCTGAATGCCGAGTATGGCTCGTAATAATCTATCTTCCGGAGCATACGACGATTCGGTCGCTGTCTGAGGCGTTAATTTACCTACTAAAATATCACCTGTTTCTATCCAAGATCCAAGCATCACAATTCCATTTCTGTCTAAATTGCGGAGTAAGCGATCCTCTAAATGTGGTATTTCCTTAGTGATTCTTTCAGGACCTTGGCTTGTCACATGAGTCTGAATTTCATATTTCCGAATGTAAAAAGAAGTATAAATATCTTCATATACTAAACGTTCACTAATTAGTACTGCGTCTTCAGAATTGTAACCTTCCCATGGCATATGAGCTACTAATACGTTTTTTCCTAAAGCGAGTTCCCCACCAACTGTAGTCGCACCGTCTGCTAAAATTTGTCCCTTTTTAATGCATTTACCCCTCGGAACCTGAGGTTTTTGATGCATACATGTATTTTTGTTAGAACGTTGATACATAACTAATGGAATGCTCATAGTGTCTCCATTACTTGAGAAAATGATCTTGTGAGTATCAGTATAAATGATCTTCCCCTCCCGTTCGGCTATAGCTGAAACCCCAGAATCTAGAGCCGTTTGACGTTCCAGTCCAGTTCCAACAATACACTTTTCCGATCGAGAAAGCGGAACTGCTTGACGTTGCATATTAGAACTCATTAAAGCTCGATTTGCATCATTATGCTCAATAAAAGGAATGAGAGAAGCTCCAATAGAAAAATATTGGAAGGGAAAGATGCTTCTAAGATGAATCTGTTCCCATGCAATAGTTAGGAATTCTTGACGGTATCGAGCTGGCACAACCTGTTCTTCTTGAATACCCCGGTTCAAGGCCAAAGAATTTCCTGCTGCTACCATATAATATTCATCTCTACTTGGCGATAAATAAATCATCTGTGCCTTTTTTGATCTCTCAGATATTTCATAAAAGGGACTCTCTATAGATCCCCAATGACCAATCCTTACATGAATAGCTAAAGATCCAATAAGTCCAACATTGATTCCTTCAGACGTATCAATTGGGCAAATACGTCCATAGTGACTAGGGTGGATATCTCGTATCCGAAAACTAGCAGTTCGCCCTGTTAACCCCCCAGGACCCAAATAACTCAACCTACGCCCATGAGCAATTTGGGTCAATGGATTAGTCCGATCCAAAACTTGAGATAAAGGGTGTAGGCCAAAAAACGATTCATAAGTGGTTGTTAATGAAGTTGAAGTTACCAAATTTTGAGGATTCGGTATCAATTTATGCCTGATTGCCCCACATATAGTTCCTCGAACCCCATTTTCTAAACGAACAAGAGCCAATCCGAATTGATCCTGTAACAGATCCGCTACAGAACGAATACGTTTATTTTTCAAGTGATTCATATCGTCAAGCGTACCCATTCCAAATTTCATTCGGATCAAATGATCCGCAGCAGCTAATACATCTCGTGGTAACAAAAATGTATTCTTCTGGGGTATATCAAGATTCAGTCTCTGATTCGTATTTCGTCGACCAATCCTTCCTAATTCACATCTTTGTTGAAAAAATTTCTTTTGTAATTCCTTACATAAGGACTCAGAAAATACGGGATCCCCGCCTACACAAGCAAATTGTTGATAAAACTCCAAAATAGCATTTTCTTTTGACCCAATCTTTTTTTTTTCCTTATCATTTGGGAAAGACAAGAAAATTTCAGGGTAACAAACATTATCTAGAATTTCTCTTAGATTCGAACCCATAGCCGATAATAGAACTAGAATAGATATTTTTTGTTTCCTACTCACGCGCGCCCATATCCTCGCTTTTCTATCAATTTCTAATTCCAATCGTCCTCCCCAATCTGATATTATAGTACTGGTATAAACAGAAATTCCGTTATGGTCTAATTCTGAACGGTAGTAAACACCGGGATTTTGCAATATTTGATTGATTACAATTCTGTATATTCCATTTATTATAGAAGTTCCCAACGAATTCATTAAAGGAATGTTTCCAATAAAAATGGTTTGTTCTTGTATAGCTCTACTCGTTTTCCAAATTAATCCCGCGGGTACATATAATTCAGAAGAATATGTGAGTGATTCATACACAGCATCTCTTTCTTTTATCAAGGGTTCTACCAATTGATATGTTTCCACAAATAATTGAAATTCAATTTCTTGATCCGTATCTTCAATTTTTGGAAACTTATGAAGTTCTTCCATCAAGCCCTGATTAATGAACCTACAAAATCCCTCAAATTGGATCTGATTAAATCCAGGTATTGTGTACATTCCCTCATTTCCATCCCGAATCATCTTAATCTTAAGTTTCCTCTTTATCGAAAAATTCCTCACTCTTCATCGAGCCATACGAATCGATCTAGAAATGATGGAATGCATATTTTGTTTACTGAATCACATAAAATTTTAGCCAACTCCATACATTTATTTTATTCATACGTATGAAGTGAAAGGAGACGAAGGAGTTAAGAATATTTTTGACGCAAGTTCGAATTTGCGACAGGTACAAATGGAAATGAGTTGATAAAACATTCCGGAAAAAATCCTGTCACTTACCTTACAAACACTTATAGAGTCTTGTATAGAATATCTAAATTGATCCCATTTTACCTATGTTGATATTAGGATCAATAGGTTGGGTAGCAAAAAAATAAATGGATTCAGAATTTAATCTACTTTTTATGATTGATATGAATTGAATACGATAAAGACAGAATAATTGGGGGTAGGATAGAGTTTTTTAGCACACTTAATTTATTTAATTTGAATTTATTTCATTTTTTAATGTTAAAAAAAAAAGAATCCGTAAAGGAAATTGGAATTCTTTTTTTTTCCTAGTAAAATTTCGAGAATACGATTGAATTGTATAATAAAAATAGTATTTATTAGACGTATGCCGATATAGTTATCTAGCTATCTTCATATCGTATCCTTGATATTGTAGTTTTATTTTTTTGAGCAACCTAAACATAGATGGGGTCACACTATGATTACAATTCCCATTTTTTATTCAATATATTTATTCAATGAAAAATTCAAGCACGGCGGTTTTTTTCTATAGGGATATGTGCATAAGAGGGAGACTCCACTTGATACGATATCTGTGTCATAATTTCTGTTCTGGGGTTTACATATATACATATATATTGTTATAATGGAAATTGAAAATGATCTATTATTCAAAATAATTTATACTGATTAGTCGTAAATCGATTTGCTTTTTTTCTTATACAATTAAGGAAACACAATTTGTCCTGAATTTTTCAGCCTGTGACCGGAAATCCATTTTTCTTTTTTTTCAATAGAAAGAAAGGAAGTTTTTAAGTGGTATGTGTGTTTTGAGATACAATCAATCGAAGAGAATAATCTAAACGAGATTCAATAAAGAATAGAGATTCATTTTTGGAAAGGAAAGGGAATTTAAGTATAATGGGATTCAAGATCCAAATAAAAAGGGGGTGAGGGGTTCTCAGTAATTTCCAAAAGAATTAATAATAGAATTTAATAATAGAATTTAATAATAGAATATAATATGGATAATATTTTTATTCATTTTGGATCAGATTTGGCGGCATGGCCAAGTGGTAAGGCGGGGGACTGCAAATCCTTTATCCCCAGTTCAAATCTGGGTGTCGCCTAATCAACAAAAAACTTGGAATTTCTTATCCCATTAATTGTTCGACGAATTCTTGACCTGCAGAAGCAGGAACAAAAGACTAGACCTGTTGATACTTGATTTTTAGAATACATAGATTCTCTAAAAAACTGTCCATTTAATAATACCAACCAATAGGGATGAAACAATGTTCGCTTATTAATGATTGTTTCAAGTCATTTTTTTGATAAAAAAATTGAATCAACTAAATGGTGAGAGTCAATTTTAGGATTCAGAACTATCAAAGTAATACGTTGGAAATCTTATAAGGTTTCCTAAACTAAAGGACTCCCCCTTTTTTTTCTTCTAGGAGAAAGCATTATACGAAAGACTATCAAAACTTCTTACTTATCTTACACCACCTATACTAAGGTAGTGTCTACTGATTCTATCTGGAATTAGATTAGAAAGGCTAATCTAATGGGAAATCCATTTAGGAGTTGTGGAAAGGACTGAAAATACTTTATATCCAGGCTCACTAAAAGCTCCGAGTGCTCAGACATTCAAACAGAATGGGGCTGTTCACCTTTTCTTTTATTTTATTCTTAATATTCTTATCTTATTTCTTAATATTCTTATCTTATCTTATATAGTACAGTAAAATATATAGTATATATAGTAAAAAGCTAAAGTTGAAGAAAAAATTTTCTTTGTCTTTTCAAGTCAAGGGGGGATTAGAAAATAACAAAAAACAAATGTATGTAATAGTGGTACCGTCTCCCGATTCTTTCACAGAGAATAAAGGTTTAGATCAAAGGGGAAATCGAACTATCTGATAAATAGTTATCTATTTTACTTGTTATGGGTGGATTCATTGGATTAATAGCCTTAAGTCAGAATCCTTTTTGACTATGCGCTATTAATTCCACTATGATTATTGATCAATAATGGAATAATTCCTTCATAGAGATAGGGGCATAATTCAACATGGATATAGTAAGTCTCGCTTGGGCTGCTTTAATGGTGGTCTTTTCCTTTTCCCTTTCACTTGTAGTATGGGGAAGGAGTGGACTCTAGGGGTAGTACTCATTGAGTAATCAATTAAGTAATCAAATTGTATTAATTATTAATTCTTAAATTGATCGTTTTGCGAAGCCTTAAAAAAACGTTTCTCTTTACAAATTATATTGGAATACAATAATGAACAAGAAAATACAATAATGAATAATAATCATTTGATTAAAGAATGAATGATTATCATAGTTATATTCCGAGATTCAAATCTACACATAACATAATAGGAAATTTTTTTCCAACTGAATTCTTCCTAAATATTCTATTTTAATGGACCAGTTCTTAACAGAATAATGAATATTACAATGAGAAAAATGAATCCCTATTCTATTTTTTTTTTTCTTTTTTTTCTATAGTATATGGGCATACTATTCTTCTTCTATTGATTCTTTCGAAGGCCATATGTCCTACTATATAAAATTAAAAGAAACCTAGGAATTAGAAAAGTTGGTCTTCGATTATTTTCTTTGGATTAATCGAAATCCACACAAATTGATCTATTGAAGAAGAGAAAATGGAGTGCTATTTAATTTAAACGTACATCTATCTAATATATGACATGTATATTGTCATCTATATAAAAAAATAACTGTATACAACTTTAAATAAAAAAAAATACTATACAACTATAGAATAGTGGATTAGATAGTAGTAAAGAACTAGAATATTATTTTAGTTCTTTACTACCATACTATACTCAGAGACTTCTGAATTCCACCCCCGATCGTTTCATTTAAGACTTGGAGTTTGAATCCCTTTCTTTCATTTCTTCAATCATTGATAAGAACTAATAATTCAAGTTTCAGTTAAATTAATCATTTTGACTAACTGTTTTTACGTAGATGATAAGTAAAAAAGCAGTAGGAACTAGAATAAAGAGTGCAGTAGCAATAAATGCGAGAATATTTACTTCCATAATCTCATTGTTTTTTGTTTCACAATAACTCGGGATCTAATCCCATAGAGATGAGAAATTTAACTCCTGTAAATTCAATGG